TAGGAATCAAAATTTGGATATTTACAGACGAGGAATAACGGTCCTTCCGTTGTCTTTCTGTTCCACTCATCCGATCCGGCAATTGAATAAAAATCACAAACTCGTTCATCTTTTTTCCAAAATAAAAAAAAAATTCTAATTTTTCTAATTCTATAAGGTTGAATAACAATTCGATTGACTCCATATAATTGCTATGCTTAGTGTGTGACTCGTTGGTTTTTTATTTAGGGTTAGGATTAAAAAGCAAGGGACCACCCCCTAGTATGAACTAATAACTAGATAACTAATAACCAGCTCATTGCTTCGTATTATCTAGATCCAAGGAACCGGTCACTATATGATTGATGTATCGATCATATTGTTGTAGCAACTGAAATCTTACATAAAAGACAAGTCAATCAGATTCTAAGTGAAGCAAAAACAAAGGGATATGGATAGGTGGAGGGGTGAGAGAAAGAAAGAAAAAGAATAGCAATGATATATGATTCCAATATGTATGGTCTATGAACTATCTCAAAAAAGGCAGTGTAATAAAGCATTAATACGTATTTGATTCGTCCATAATTAATAATGAATTAGATGAATCCAATTCATAAGAAAAAATTATAAAGAGCATCAAGTCAATAAAGACTGAGTAGATTGATTTAGGAACAATTTTTATTAGGAGCTCCATTGCAGAGTTTGGGCCTAGCCATTAATCGAGAACGAGAAGCAATGGGAACGACGGAACCCGTGACTGCGTAAGATTCCTTGAAAACGAATCCTAATGATTCATTGGGTGGGATGGCGGAACGAGCCAAGAACCAATTCTATTCTGTTAGGTTATGGGATGCCCCTACGAATGAAAGGTGATGTTAAAAGGGCAAATATTCGCCCGCGAAAGCCTTATTGGATTGCTAAGTTTTGGGCGATTGAATAAAGGTAAAAATAAAGATTCATTAATTTAAGACAATTATTTTAAATTAAAATTAAATATAATTATATTTTTTTTTTTGATTCTATTATATATTCTTAGATTTACAAAATTTAATAGAAATTATAATATATAAAGATATATTATAATTATAAAGAAAATAAAAATAATAAAATAGAAATCTATTTATAATTTTATATACGAGCAAGATATAACAATTCCTACGTGACAGATTCGATCTCAAAAAATTCCATGATGTATTATTTTATTCATTAAATACAAATAAATATCTGTAATATTTTTTAATTGTTTCATTCGCGAGGAGCTGGATGAGAAGAAACTCTCATGTCCGGTTCTGCAGTAGAGATGGCATTGAGAAACAACCATCAACTATAACCCCAAAAGAACCAGATTTCGTAAACAACATAGAGGAAGAATGAAGGGAATATCTTATCGAGGCAATCGAATTTGTTTCGGCGGATACGCCCTTCAGGCACTTGAACCCGCTTGGATCACATCTAGACAAATAGAAGCGGGGCGACGAGCCATGACAAGATATGCGCGTCGTGGTGGAAAAATATGGGTACGTATATTTCCAGACAAACCTGTTACAGTAAGGCCTACCGAAACACGTATGGGTTCGGGGAAAGGATCTCCCGAATATTGGGTATCCGTCGTTAAACCGGGTCGAATACTTTATGAAATGGGTGGAGTATCAGAAATTGTAGCCAGAGAAGCTATTTCTATAGCTGCGTCCAAAATGCCTATACGAACTCAATTCGTTATTGTGGAATAGGGGTATGAAACGAAAGGGAAGGGGCCTTGTGATGAAAAAAACCGCAATTTCTTTATTTCTATTTCTGGACAAACAATATTTCTTCTTTTTTTCTTCGCGCTTTGAAAGAAAAAAAAGAATAATAATAATAATATGATTCAACCTCAGACCTATTTAAATGTAGCGGACAACAGCGGGGCTAGAGAATTAATGTGTATTCGAATCATAGGAGCTAGTAATCGCCGATATGCTCATATTGGCGACGTTATTGTTGCTGTAATCAAAGAAGCAGTGCCCAATATGCCTCTACAAAGATCAGAAGTAATCAGAGCTGTAATTGTACGTACATGTAAAGAACTCAAACGTAACAATGGTATGATAATACAATATGATGACAATGCAGCAGTTGTCATTGATCAAGAAGGAAATCCAAAAGGAACTCGAGTTTTTGGTGCGATCGCTCGGGAATTGAGACAGTTGAATTTTACTAAAATAGTCTCATTAGCTCCTGAGGTATTATAAATACTAATAGACGAGAACATAATCATAATATAGATAAGTAGGTCATCTAAAATAAAATTTATAGGCTATCTGAAATAGTAGGGTATCTAAATAAGATTCATTTAATCAGTAGAATGCATTAGTAGATTGTTTCTCACGCATATACCTTAAATAATAAAAAAAAGAATAAAAAAGCAGAGCATGTTGATTATATAAAAACTCGGGGGCACCAATAATTATAGTTCATCATGGGTAGGGACACTATTGCTGAAATAATAACTTCTATACGAAATGCTGACATGGATAAAAAAGGAACGGTTCGAATAGCATCTACAAATATCACCGAAAACATTGTTAAAATACTTCTGCGAGAAGGCTTTATCGAAAATGTGAGAAAACATCGAGTAAGCAATAAATTTTTCTTGGTTTCAACTCTGCGACATAGAAGGAATAGAAAAGGGCCATATAGAACTGTTTTAAAACGTATCAGCCGACCCGGCCTACGAATCTATTCCAACCATCAACGAATTCCTAGGATTTTAGGAGGAATGGGTGTTGTAATTCTTTCTACTTCTCGAGGTATAATGACAGACCGAGAGGCTCGACTAGAAGGAATCGGAGGAGAAATTTTGTGTTATATATGGTGATCTTTCTGGTATCCGAATTGCATCCGTAACTTCCTCTTTGTTTTGTGAAAAAAAAAAGAGAAAAGGCGGGTTGTCTAATATCACTCCTCCTCCATTAGTTGATAATTCAAGGGGGTTACCTGGAATGAAAGAACAAAAATGGATTCATGAAGGTTTAATTACTGAATCACTTCCCAATGGTATGTTTCGGGTTCGTTTAGATAATGAAGATCTGATTCTAGGTTATGTTTCAGGAAGGATCCGACGTAGTTTTATACGGATACTGCCAGGCGATAGAGTAAAAATTGAAGTAAGTCGTTATGATTCAACCAGGGGACGCATAATTTATAGACTCCGCAACAAAGATTCGACCGACTAAGCGGCTTTTTCAACATCCCTCTCGTGCGGATGCAATTGGAGGTTCAAAATTTCAAGAGACTTATTTTCTTCCAAGGAGTAGATTCGAAATTAAGGTAAGGAATTACAAATATGAAAATAAGGGCCTCCGTTCGTAAAATTTGTGAAAAATGTCGACTGATCCGCAGGCGGGGACGAATTATAGTAATTTGTTCCAACCCAAGGCATAAACAGAGACAGGGATAATCTTTCTTAAAAGGGACTCTCAAAAGGACCCAATACACAAATAAAGGATCTGTTTTGACATGAAATGGATATTTCCGTATATCTCTGACTCATATTTATGAGATGATAAAATATGACAAAAACCATACCAAGAATTGGCTCGCGCAGGAATGGACGTATTGGCTCACGTAAGAATGGACGTCGAATACCAAAAGGAGTTATTCATGTTCAAGCAAGTTTTAACAATACCATTGTAACGGTTACAGATATACGGGGTCGGGTAGTTTCTTGGTCCTCAGCCGGTACTTGTGGCTTCAGGGGCACAAGAAGAGGGACGCCATTTGCTGCTCAAACCGCAGCCGCAAATGCTATTCGTACAGTAGTAGATCAGGGTATGCAACGAGCAGAAGTCATGATAAAAGGTCCTGGTCTTGGAAGAGATGCAGCATTACGAGCCATTCGTAGAAGTGGTATACTATTAAGTTTTGTCAGAGACGTAACCCCTATGCCACATAATGGATGCAGGCCTCCTAAAAAAAGACGTGTATAGAAATAAAATAAGAATTGAACGGATTTCAAGAGAAATAAATGATTCAATAATCTGATCAAATAATAAATATTATTATGCTTCGAGAGAAAGTAGCAGCATCTACTCGGACACTACAGTGGAAGTGTGTTGAATCAAGAGCAGACAGTAAGCGTCTTTATTATGGACGTTTTCTTTTGTCTCCACTTATGAAAGGTCAAGCCGATACAATAGGCATCGCGATGCGAAGGGCTTTGCTTGGAGAAATAGAAGGAACATGTATCACACGCGCAAAATCTGAAAAGATACCACATGAATATTCTACCATAGTAGGTATTGAAGAATCAGTACATGAAATTTTAATGAATTTGAAAGAAATTGTATTGAGAAGTAATCTATATGAAACTCGCGACGCATATATTTGTGTCAAGGGTCCTGGATATGTAACTGCTCAAGACATCATCTTACCGCCTTCTGTGGAAATAGTTGATACTACACAGCATATAGCTAGCCTGGTGGAACCAATTGATTTGTATATTGGATTACAAATCGAGAGGAATCGCGGATATCGTATGAAAACACCAAAAAACGCTCAAGAAGGAAGTTATCCTATCGATGCTGTATTCATGCCTGTTCGAAATGCAAATCATAGTATTCATTCTTATGGGAATGGGAATGAAAAACAAGAGATACTTTTTCTTGAAATATGGACGAATGGAAGTTTAACTCCTAAAGAAGCACTTTACGAGGCCTCCCGTAATTTGATTGATTTATTTATTCCTTTTCTACATGCAGAAGAACAAGACACAAATTTAGAGGACAATCAAAAAAGGGTTACTTTACCCTTTTTTACTTTTCATGATGGGTTGGATAAACTAAGAAAAAACAAAAAAGAAATCGAATTGAAATGTATTTTTATTGACCAATTAAAATTGCCTTCCAGGACCTATAATTGTCTCAAAAGGTCCAAAATACATACATTATTAGACCTCTTGAATAAGAGTCAAGAAGACCTTATGAAAATTGAATATTTTTGCATAGAAGATGTAAAACAGATATTGGGCATCCTACAAAAAC